ATGTTTCGGTTTCGGTGCTTTCCACGTAACAGGTTTATTTGGACCTGGTATTTGGGTTTCAGATGCTTACGGTATTACAGGTAAAGTACAACCTGTAGCTCCATCATGGGGTGCTGACGGCTTTAACCCATTCAACCCGGGTGGTATCGCAGCTCACCATATTGCAGCTGGTCTTTTCGGTATTTTAGCTGGTATTTTCCACTTAACAGTACGTCCACCACAACGTTTATACCGTGCTTTACGTATGGGTAACATCGAAACTGTTTTATCAAGCAGTATTTCAGCTGTTTTCTTTGCAGCATTTGTAACATCAGGTACAATGTGGTACGGTGCAGCAGCAACACCAATCGAATTATTTGGTCCGACTCGTTACCAATGGGATAGCGGTTACTTCCAACAAGAGATTGAACGTCAAGTTGAAGCATCAGTAAGTGAAGGCTTATCAGAAAGTCAAGCATGGTCACGAATTCCAGATAAATTAGCATTCTACGATTACATTGGAAATAACCCAGCGAAAGGTGGTTTATTCCGTGCAGGTGCTATGAACAAAGGTGATGGTATTGCTGAAGCATGGTTAGGTCACCCGATCTTCCGTGATAAAGAAGGTCGAGAATTAACTGTACGTCGTATGCCTGCCTTCTTCGAAACATTCCCAGTAATCTTAGTTGATAAAGATGGTATTATCCGTGCAGATATTCCATTCCGTCGTGCTGAATCAAAATACAGTATTGAGCAAGTTGGTGTATCAGTAGATTTCTACGGTGGTAAATTAAATGGTCAAACATTTAAAGATGCTCCAACAGTTAAGAAATTTGCTCGTAAAGCTCAATTAGGTGAAGTTTTTGAGTTTGATAGAACAAGTTTAGAATCAGATGGTGTATTCAGAAGTAGTCCACGTGGTTGGTACACTTATGGTCACGCTAACTTCGCTTTATTATTCTTCTTTGGTCACTTATGGCATGGTGGTCGTACAATCTTCCGTGATGTATTCACTGGTATTGGTGCAGAAGTTACAGAACAAGTAGAATTTGGTGCATTCCAAAAGCTTGGTGATAAATCAACGAAAAAACAAGGTGCTGTATAAAATACAAGCAGTTTTTTAAGGTTTTTATATTTAAATAGGATCAAACAATGGAAGCGTTAGTTTATACATTTTTACTTATCGGTACTTTAATCGTAATTTTCTTTGCTGTATTCTTCAGAGAAACGCCTCGAATTATTAGAAAATAAAACCAATAAAATTGGTTTTATTTTTTAGTCCTCATGTTCTTCGAATGGGTCACGCAAATTTTTTGCGGCCGGGCCAAAAGCCGTGTAGACAGAATATGTGGTAATTCCTAAAAGTAAACTTGATACAAAAATTACGAGAATAGTTGCTGTTTCCATGTTATATACTTATCTAAATTAACATTTTTATATTATATAACATATACTAGAAAAATTAATTTATTAGAAATATAAATATTTTTATGGCATTACGAACAAGATTAGGCGAGCTTTTACGCCCATTAAATGCTGAGTACGGTAAAGTTGCACCAGGTTGGGGTACAACTCCAATTATGGCTGTAGTGATGGCTGCATTCTTAGTATTTTTATTAATTATTTTACAAATCTATAACTCATCTTTAATTATTGAAAATGTTGATGTAGATTGGACAAATGGTATTGTATAATAAGAATAAAAAATAATCTAAGAGGTGTTTCAAGTTAAACACCTCTTGGACTATAAAACATAAACAAATTAAAGATACAAGACATATGGATATTTTAAGTTTAGGATGGGCTTGCTTAATGGCAATGTTTACATTTTCATTAGCTTTAACTGTTTGGGCAAGAAACGGTTTCTAAATTATTAACATTTAAAATTAAAATTATTATGGAATTAATTCAAGCAATCTTCCCTTATGCAAACCAAGAAATTGTTACAGCGGCAGCTGTTTGTTTCGGAATGACTTTATTTGGTCTTTCTTTAGGTTTTGCTTTATTAAAAGTTCAAGGTGAATAAAAACTTATTTAATAATAATATCCAATATTATTATTAAATATAAACCTCGAAAACATTTTTTTTATATTAAATTATATTAATTTTTGCTATCGTTTTTCAAGCGGGACTGACGAGACTCGAACTCGCAACTTCCGCCGTGACAGGGCGGTGCTCTAACCAATTGAACTACAATCCCATATGTTAAATAAATAATAAAATAATTTGATAAATTTGTCAATATAATTCTACTAATTTATTTTTTAATTTTCCTTTCAAAAAATAGCCTTTTCATTATTAAAAACCCCAGCTTTCTTGAATGTAGTAACAGGAGAAACAGGGATTCGAACCCTGGGTACAATAAATTGTACGATAGATTAGCAATCTATTGCTTTCGACCACTCAGCCATTTCTCCTAATAAACTTTACTTAAAGTAGTAAGTGGCTCTGGTGGGATTTGAACCTACGACCTTGGGCTTATGAATCCCCTGCTCTAACCACTGAGCTACAGAGCCTTACACTATCCTACTAATGATAATCTTATCATAAATTAGTAAAAATATGCTAGTAATTTATTCTATTAAAATAAATCTAAAAAATTAATTATAATCATAATATTAGAATCTAATTATAATCTTTATATGAACGACTTTTGGACAAATATTTCACGCTATCCAAGATTTTTTATTAGTAGTTTATTTGGTTTAATTTTAATTATAATTGCACCATTTCGAAATTTATTTAAAATCAAAAAATTTCGATTTTTAATTCCAATCATTCTTTTTGGAACACTTGGTACTCTATATCTAATTCTTGTAAACATGACAGCCTTATAAATTATCAATTTCTTTTGTACTTATAAAAATTAAATTAATACTAGTTACAAAAAAAATGTTAAAATTTTACTTACTATAGAATACTTTAAATGGGCCGAGTTGGATTCGAACCAACGTAGCGAAACGCAGCGGATTTACAATCCGCCCCCTTTAACCACTCGGGCACCGACCCTTAATTAATTTAAGTATATCATAAAAGATATTAAAAAACAAGTTTAGAATTTAAAAAAGATTTTCAACTTGTTTTTTAATAATTCATAGAAATAAACTACTAAAGTTATTAATGAAGTCTATTATTGTTACTCGACTAAATAGTGAAGAAGTTAATAAATTTTTACCTTGACACTCAATTTAGTTTTTTGTATACTCTAGTCAAAGTACATTCTTCTATCTTGAGAGGTACAAACATTTAGTTTAGTGGGTAATTAACTCAGCGGTAGAGTGTCTGCCTTACAAGCAGAAGGTCACAGGTTCAAATCCTGTATTACCCATATTAAAATTTAGGGCCTATCGTCTAACGGATTAGGACAGAAACCTTCTAAGTTTCCAATGTAGGTTCGATTCCTACTGGGCCTATCAAATTTAAAAAGCCTATAGCTATCAATTTGCTTTTTTTATATCAATTAAGAATTAATATATTTTCCTTTTTTTTCTCATTATTGCTCTGAGAACTAGTATTAACCAAAATTTTAAAGATCGGTTTTTGGTTCAGAAAAAAATGACATTAAAATAGCTGCTGAAGGGACTTGAACCCCCAACCTACGGATTACAAATCCGTTGCTCTACCATTGAGCTACAGCAGCATTAAACAAGACGTTAAAGTCTTGGCTATACTTTCATTCTACCTTAATATCTTAACAGAGTCAATAGAATTTAAGAATATTTATTTAAATCGAAAATCTAAAGTATCATATTAAACACTAATATGATACTTTCAAAATATAAATCTAAACTTCAAACTGATTTCCACGACGATACTGTAAAAATGCTGCAACAAAAAGACCAATTGCAGTCACAGTAATTAGTCCTAAAACTATACCTGATAATAAAGGTTCTACCATTTATCGTTATTTTTTATTTAAATGTGAATACTATTCTTCATACCATTATACAATAGTAAGTCGCAATTATAAGCTTAAAATTATCTAAATCCAATTGCAGCTTGCCATACAAATGCTAATAATAAGAAGAATACAGGAATAACTGGTAATACATCTACGATTGGACTAAAAACTACGTATGCTTCTGGTAAACGAGATAATAATAAAGTCTCCATAAATAAGTATATTTGTATAAGGTTTCTAAGATTAATAATATTAATTTTAGTATAAAACTCTTTAAATTTTTTATTTATATTAATTTCTCATTATAATAGTTTTTTGTATACAATGAATATTATAAGTTTATCTAATTGGTAACTATTAATTAAAGATTTTATAATATAATATGGCAGCTGCATTTTTACCTTCAATTTTAGTTCCTATTGTTGGTTTAGTTTTTCCAGCTTTAAGCATGGCATTATTTTTCCTTTACGTGTCAATCGACGATATCGATTAATAATTAACTACATCAAATATTTTTCTTAGATTCAAAGAAATTTTAAATCTAAGAAAAATCACTTAATAATTTTTAATAGTTTGACTAATTTTTCCAAAGTTGAAGTATAATTCTATGTAGAAGCCGATAAGACTTGAGTAAAAATTTTTTATAAAGGTTTACTCATTAATTTAATTTAAGTAAAGGATTATTGAAATATGACCATTGCTATTGGGCAAAACCAAGAACGTGGCATTTTTGATCTTATTGATGATTGGTTAAAGAAAGATCGATTTGTTTTCGTTGGTTGGTCAGGTTTATTATTATTCCCAACTGCGTACTTAGCTACAGGTGGTTGGTTAACAGGTACTACATTTGTTACATCATGGTACACACATGGTTTAGCAAGTTCATACTTAGAAGGTTGTAACTTCTTAACAGCAGCTGTTTCTACACCTGCTAACAGTATGGGTCACTCATTATTATTATTATGGGGTCCAGAAGCACAAGGTGACTTCACTCGTTGGTGTCAAATTGGTGGTCTTTGGACATTCGTAGCTTTACACGGTTCGTTTGGTTTAATCGGATTCTGTTTACGTCAATTTGAAATTGCACGTTTAGTAGGTATTCGTCCATACAACGCTATTGCATTCTCAGGTCCAATTTCGATCTTCGTATCAGTATTCTTACTATACCCATTAGGTCAAGCTAGTTGGTTCTTCGCTCCAAGTTTTGGTGTTGCTGCAATCTTCCGTTTCTTATTATTCTTACAAGGTTTCCACAACTGGACATTAAACCCATTCCACATGATGGGTGTAGCTGGTATTTTAGGTGGTGCATTACTTTGTGCGATTCACGGTGCAACTGTAGAAAACACATTATTTGAAGATGGTGATGCTGCGAACACATTCCGTGCTTTCACACCAACACAATCTGAAGAAACATACTCAATGGTTACAGCTAACCGTTTCTGGTCACAAATTTTCGGTGTAGCGTTCTCAAACAAACGTTGGTTACACTTCTTCATGTTATTCGTTCCAGTAACAGGTTTATGGACAAGTGCTATCGGTATCGTTGGTTTAGCGTTAAACTTACGTGCATACGATTTCGTATCACAAGAGTTACGTGCTGCTGAAGATCCAGAATTTGAAACATTCTACACAAAAAATATTTTATTAAACGAAGGTATCCGTGCTTGGATGGCTGCTCAAGATCAACCGCACGAGAACTTTGTATTCCCTGAGGAGGTATTACCACGTGGAAACGCCCTTTAATAGTAGTATCGCAGGTCGCGACATCGAGTCAACAGGTTTTGCTTGGTGGAGTGGAAATGCACGTTTAATCAATGTTTCAGGTAAATTATTAGGTGCTCACGTAGCACACGCTGGCTTAATGGTATTCTGGGCTGGTGCAATGATTTTATTTGAAGTATCTCACTTTGTTCCAGAAAAACCTTTATACGAACAAGGTTTTATCTGTATGCAACACTTAGCAACATTAGGTTTTGGTATTGCTCCAGGTGGTGAAATCGTTTCAACAGTACCTTATTTCGCTGTTGGTGTTATTCACTTAATTTCATCTGCTGTATTAGGTTTTGGTGGTATTTACCACTCATTATTAGGCCCAGATACATTAGAAGAATCATTCCCATTCTTTGGTTATGACTGGCGTGATAAAAACAAAATGACAACAATTTTAGGTATCCACTTAGTATTATTAGGTGTTGGTGCTTTATTACTTGTTGCTAAAGCAATGTATTTAGGTGGTGTTTACGATACATGGGCACCAGGTGGTGGTGATGTTCGTTTAATTACAACTCCTACTTTAAATCCGATTGTAGTATTTGGTTACGTATTCCGTTCTCCATTTGGTGGTGACGGTTGGGTAGTATCAGTAAACAATATGGAAGACATCATTGGTGGTCACGTATGGATCGGTGTATTATGTATCATCGGTGGTTTCTGGCACATCTTTACAAAACCATTCGCTTGGGCACGTCGTGCTTTCGTTTGGTCAGGTGAAGCTTACTTATCATACAGTTTAGCAGCAATCTCATTAATGGGTTTCACAGCTGCTTTATACGCATGGTACAACAACACAGCTTACCCTAGTGAATTATACGGTCCAACTGGTCCAGAAGCTTCACAATCACAAGCATTTACTTTCTTAGTTCGAGATCAACGTTTAGGTGCAAACGTTTCATCTGCACAAGGTCCAACTGGTTTAGGTAAATACTTAATGCGTTCACCATCTGGTGAAATCATTTTCGGTGGTGAAACAATGCGTTTCTGGGATTTACGTGCACCATGGGTTGAGCCATTACGTGGTCCAAACGGTTTAGATATCAACAAAATTAAAAATGATATTCAACCTTGGCAAGAGCGTCGTGCTGCTGAATACATGACACACGCACCATTAGGTTCACTTAACTCAGTAGGTGGTGTTGCTACAGAAATTAACTCAGTTAACTATGTATCACCACGTTCTTGGTTATGTTGTTCTCACTTCTTCTTAGCATTCTTCTTCTTAGTAGGTCACTGGTGGCACTCAGGTCGTGCTCGAGCTGCAGCTGCTGGTTTCGAGAAAGGTATTAACCGTGCTAACGAGCCTGTATTATCAATGCGTCCTATTGATTAATAATCGCTATTTTTATTTTTTACCTAACAAAAATGTTAGGTAAAAAATAACTATTTTATCATTCTCTTTTAAACTAATTACAAAAAAATTCTTAAAACTTAAGATTTTTATCTTAAACTTTTCAAAAATTGGGTTGCCTGGGACTCGAACCCAGAACTATTCGGTTAAAAGCCGAGTACTCTACCATTGAGTTAGCAACCCGCATATTCATGATAACATAAATTTATTAAAATGTTAAACTATTTTTACAAAAATGATAAAGATTTAATAATTTTTTTTTCTTCTTTTATTTTTTGATTTAGTTTGTTAAATTAAAATAAATTTTAATAAAAACAATATTGATGAATTTCAAGTTCAAGAAAATACTTTATTTTGAAATTTTCGTTAATTAAAATAATATTTTACTTTATTAATTTTAAATTAAAATTAATAATAACATTATTGGTTATTTTATTAAAAATTGATAAATAAGGATTTACAAAAATGATTAATTGGCAAGTTCTAGGACAACTTATCGCTACAGGTACTATTATGTTAGCAGGTCCAGCAGTAATTATTTTATTAGCTTTAAAAAAAGGTAATCTTTAATAGTATATCTATTTTATTTCGGTCATCAATATAAAAAATTTTTCAAAATACTTATGATCACTGCTTTAACAGCTTTATTAGTTTTAATTTCATTAGGTTTAGTTGTGACAGTACCAGTAGCATTAGCTACACCGGGTGAATGGGAAAGTTCAAAAGGTAACGTTACAAAAGGTTTCCAAGCTTGGGTAGTTTTAGTAGTTGCAATTGCTGCATTAGACGGTATTACAACATCAATTTAGAAATTATAGGTAAAACTATAATTTCTAATTTATTAAAAAAATGTATTGACAAATTAGACACTATTTTATAAAATACTTATATATAGATAACATAGTGTTTGTTAGCGGGCATAGCTCAGTGGTAGAGCGCAACCTTGCCAAGGTTGATGTCGCGCGTTCGAATCGCGTTGCCCGCTTCACATTAAATTATCATTTTGCCCCCATCGTCTAGAGGCCTAGGACAGCTCCCTTTCACGGAGCAGACAGGGATTCGAATTCCCTTGGGGGTATTCTTTTTTAATCTATTTTTACTCGTCATAATCTTTTTGAAATGAACAGCTACAAAGGTTGTAGCGCCTACAAGAAATAAACCTATTTTAGTAATATAAATTTGTTGTGTTCCACCATCTAACTCGATGATAATGACAGGTTTCATATATTTCTCCTAGTCTTCAAATTGATTATTACTTTTTATTATATATAAAACGTTCTTGCTTTTTTGGATAAAAATCAGTAAGTTTAAGGATTATAAGACTAGAACGTTTCATTCTTAAGAAATTTATTATTAGAAATCATTTATGTTATATTTCTTTAAACTTTTGCTTCTTTCAATCAAAATTGATGAAGAAACCGTTTTAAAATGGTTTGGGATAGCTGATACTTCAAGTCCATTAGATTATATGTATGATTATAATAATCTTCCTCAAAAATCAACTGATATCTCGTTAACAACGTTTAAACTTATTGTTGAAGGATTATGGAATAAAGTTCAAGATGGGTTAACACTAGCCGATATTGAAAACATTTTGTTTTTTATCCTTTTTGTTCGGTTTATTATTCTTGCGTTTAGATATAATTTAAAAACGTCGTTTTTTATCACTTGCATTGGATTTTGTGCGGGTTATTTATGGTATCGACATTTAATTGATTTGATTTCCATGTATCGTAATGTGTTATTAAAACTTCCTTATTTAAATGCTTTAGGAAAAGATGCTGTTCAATTACGATCACTTCATAGACAAATGTATCTTACGGATTTAAAAATGGGAGATTTAACTCATTGGTATAATCCAGGCCAAGTTTTATACAATGGTTTTACCAAAGGAATTGTTCATATTGATCCGGAAAGTGGTCAACGTTTTTATATTGATCCGATTTCAATGATCATTTCCAATCTTCCAGATCCAATTAAAGAAAATGTTATTCCTGCTTATTACAAAATTTATAATGGTGTAATTCCAAAAATATATAATACATGTACAAAGTTTTGGAACCAACTTTCTGGTATTGCAGCGTATGCATTAATTACACGAATAGGGAAACGGTATTGCCCTTATTTAATTCGATGGCATTGGACTTTATTATTAATTATGGGGATGGTTGAATCCTTTATTATTTATTTTATTTATCGGGCACATTATTTCCAAACATATATTCTTTTACCACAAAAAAAAGCATTAGCTATTAATGCTGGTGGTTTAATGACTTCTACTGCAGATATTGATTTGCAGATGCAATTTTTGAACGCTTGCATTTGTACGATTGTATTAGCACATCTTGGATTTGTAATTTTTGCTCTTTTCCATGCTATTTGGGGTCAATATTTTTATTTTCCGTTCTTTGTTGAGAATACGGAACTTCATGTTGGACCGCGACCATCAACAAGTATCTACAGTGGTGGTCAAACTGCTTGGCAATTGCCTGAAGAAAAAAATACTTTGATACCAAAATTATGGTATGGATGGTTTGGTCGTGGAACAAATAATAAATGGAATTTATTTGATAGTTTATTCGGCAAATCATTTAAAAAGATTTTTAAAAGAAAAAAGAAAAGATAATTTTTTTAATCTAAGAGCTTTCAAAATTCTGAAAGCTCTTAGATTAAACTTTATACTCAATTTGTGATTATAATGATGATCCTAAACCTGAGTATGCACCATAGATGAATAAAGCAAGCATAGTGATAACTGCGAAGCCACCTACTAAACCTACAAGCCATAAAGGAATTCGTCCAGTATTTGCCATAAAAAAGCTCCTATTAGATTAATATTAATTAAAGAAATAACTTGAGAATAGAACTGCTAAAACGAAAATTAATAAAAGTCCCCAATAAAGAGAAGTTCTATTTAATTCAACAGCTTGTTTATTTGGATTTGGACCTGTCATAATTAAAATTACCTCGTGTATATATTTATAAATTTATCGTTGAATGAATTGCATTGCTGTAATTCCACCTAAAAAGAATACAGTTGGAACTGCTAATCCATGTACTGCTAACCAACGGAATGTGAAAATTGGATAAGCTACAGGTTGATTAATATTTTTTGCCATTTTTTTACCTCAATTATAAACCTTTAGTTAAATCTTCTAATTCTTGTTTTGCACTGAATCGATCGTTTACTAATGGGATTTGTTGACGATCTTGTGTAAAGTATTCGTTTGGACGTGGAGTTCCAAAAACATCATATGCTAAACCAGTACTTACAAATAACCATCCTGATACAAAAAGTGATGGGATTGTGATACTGTGAATAATCCAGTAACGTACACTAGTAATAATATCCGAAAACGGACGTTCACCCGTAGATCCACCAGACATATAGATTTATTCTCCTATAAAAAATGATTGTTACTCAGTCTAATATGTAATAGAAGCTAATTTTTAAAGCGGGCAGGGGGAATCGAACCCCCATCATTAGCTTGGAAGGCTAAGGTTTTACCACTAAACTATGCCCGCATAATCTTATTATAAAATTATGCGGGTTGAAAAGCAATAAAATCTTATAAATTTTCTAATGTTAAATCTAGAAATTTTGCTAAGTCCGCTGCTTCTTCTTCTAAATTGGAAATAGCAGTTGGTTCTTGAACCGGTGTCAGAGGTATATTTCGCTCGTCTTTTAAACATAAATAAATGCTACGAGTAGGATTTAATCCTTCAGTAATTTTAATACCAATAGCTCGAACATTTGACAATGGATATGTTAAAAGAATTTCACGATTTCTTCCTGGAAAACCTTTTCGAACAATTTTCACAAGATTTTCAAGTTTGTTATATTCATTATAACCACTTCCAATATCTAATAATATTGTTAAAATTATATAAATACTAAAACCTAAACTTAATGTTCCATAGAACATCATTACTACACCTTGTGGAATGAAAACTAATTCTGTTGTATCTGTAAACGGTAAAAAATTGATTTTAAAATAACTAGATAATCCAGCTAATAAAAACCCTAAACCACCTACAAATAAAAAGAGTGACCAGAAATAATTGCTGAACCGTCTTGATCCAATAATTTTATCTTGACGAATTTCATTTTGCATTATGCAGAAGCTAGTAAAACTTAAATTAATTTAATTGACTTTAATCCTATAAATAAACCAGATGTAAGTGCAAAGCAAAAGCCTACTAGTAAAAAGTAATCAATAACAACTGTCATAAAATCTTTCTTATTTTATCTAAATGAAGTTTATAAAAATTTTTCTGTATATTAATATATATTATATAGTAATCTATATAAAAATTTTGGTTGGTAAAATTTTTCAATAAGTTTTAACTACCTTAGATTTATTTAATCAAAAAATTTTATTATTAATTTAATTATATTTCAAATTAATTTTATGGCTAACTTTATCAAACCTTATAATGATGATCCATTTGTGGGTCATTTAGCAACGCCAATAACATCATCTGCAGTTACACGAGCAATTCTTCAAAATTTACCAGCTTACCGATTCGGTTTAACACCGTTATTACGTGGTTTAGAAATTGGTTTAGCTCATGGTTACTTTTTAATGGGCCCATTTGTAAAATTAGGTCCATTACGTGATTCAGAAGTTGGTTTACTTGCAGGCTTCTTATCAACAATTGGATTAATTGTAATTTTAACGTTAGGTTTAACAATCTACGGTGTAGCTTCTTTTGGCCAAGAAAAAGCAGAATCAGCAAATGATAACGATTTACAAACTCGAAAAGCTTGGGATCAATTCAAAGGTGGTTTCTTTGTAGGAGCGTGTGGTAGTGCAGGCTTTGCTTTTATTTGTTTATCAAGCATTCCATCATTCACAATTGGTTAAAATTTCAAAAAGATTAAAATATTGAATCAGTTAAATTTTAATTGATTCAATATACAAAACATGTATAATAATATTATAATATTGATTCTAAAAAATAAATATGAACCCTATTAATTTACAAGAAGAATACGCAAAAACAGAAATTGCAAAAATTTTAAATTTATTAGATGAAGAATTAGTTGGTTTAGCACCTGTTAAAGCAAGAATTCGTGAAATTGCTGCTTTATTATTAATTGATAAAGTTAGAAAAGGTTTAGGTATTACATCAGGTAGCCCTGGTTTACATATGTCGTTTACTGGTAGCCCTGGTACTGGTAAAACAGCCGTTGGTTTAAAAATGGCTGATATTTTATACCAATTAGGTTATATTAAAAAAGGTCATCTTTTAACAGTGACACGAGACGATTTAGTAGGACAATATATTGGTCACACAGCACCAAAAACCAAAGAAGTATTAAAAAAAGCTATGGGTGGTGTTTTATTCATTGATGAAGCATACTACTTATATAAACCGGATAACGAACGTGACTATGGTGCAGAAGCGATTGAGATTTTATTACAAGTAATGGAAAATCAACGTGATGAATTAGTGGTTATTTTAGCTGGTTATAAAGAACCAATGGACAAATTCTATGAATCAAATCCTGGTTTATCATCACGGATTGCGAACCATATTGACTTCCCAGATTATTCAACTGACGAATTAGTTCAAATTGCAAAATTAATGCTTCAAGATCAACAATATCAATTAACACCTGAAGCTGAAGTTGCATTTACACAATATATTGAGACACGTCGTCAACAACCATTATTTGCAAATGCGCGAAGTATTAAAAATGCTTTAGATCGTGCAAGAATGCGTCAAGCTAATCGAATTTTTGATAGTCGCGGTCAGGTTTTAACGAAAAAAGAATTAGTAAATCTTGAAGCACAAGATATTTTACAAAGTTCAGTTTTTAACAATTAAAAATTATTATACGAATATTTAAATACATATGAGTTTACTTATTATCGGTGGAACTGGTACGTTAGGGCGGCAAATTGTTTTGCAAGCCCTAACAAAAGGTTACAAAGTTCGCTGTATGGTCCGCAATTTTAGAAAAGCTAGTTTTTTAAAAGAATGGGGTGTAGAACTAGTTTATGGTGATTTAGCAAAGCCTGAAACAATTCCTCCTTGTTTAAAAGGTATTACGGCAATCATTGACGCGTCAACAAGTCGCCCTGATGAATTAGATTCGTTAAAAAAGGTCGATTGGGATGGAAAGTTATATTTGATTGAAGCAGCAAAGGCAGCCAAAATTAAACGTTTTGTTTTCTTTTCAGCGCAAAATGCTGAACAATTTGATAATATTCCGTTAATGAAACTAAAAAGTGGCGTAGAAACAAAGCTTAAACAATCACAAATTCCATATACAATTTTTAGATTAACAGGTTTTTATCAGGGTTTAATTGAGCAATACGCTATTCCAATTTTGGAAAATTTACCTATTTGGGTGACAAATGAGAATACATATATTTCATATATGGATACTCAAGATATTGCAAAATTCTGTTTACGCTCTTTACAAATTCCTAAAACTGTTAACCAAACTTTCTTTTTAAGCGGTTCTAAAGGTTGGGTATCATCTGAAATTATCAATTTATGTGAGCAATTAGCGGGTCAACAAGCTAAAGTTCAGAAAGTTCCTTTATTCCTTTTAAAGTTTGTAAGTAGTTTCTTTGGTTTCTTTGAATGGGGCCAAAATATTAGTGACCGTTTAGCATTTGTTGAGATATTAAATGTAGAAAACAATTTTTCAAAGTCAACTTTTGAACTTTATAAAATGTTCAAAATTGATCCTTCAGAAATTATTCAATTAGATGATTATTTCTTAGAATATTTCATTCGACTACTTAAACGTTTACGCGATATCAATTTTGAGGATGTTCAGAAACAGAAAAATTTAATCATTTAAAATTTTAATGAGTGATATGAATTATATTGGAGGACTAGTTAAAATCTTAGAAACTCCTAAACAAAAAATTTTAAATTCTAACACACTTGTCATTACCTTTCGTGCGCAATTACCCCAAATTAGAAACGTTCGCACTGTTGAATTAGTTTGTTGGGGAAATTTAGCTCAGTCTGTTCTCAATTACTATAAAGTTAATGATTATCTATTAATTGAAGGTTACATTTCATTTCGTGAAAAAGATAATTTAAAAAAAAATCCATCTGCTAAAAAAGTGACAATTACTGTTTTAAAAGTTTCTCCTTTTTTATTAAATTACAAACGTTCTATGAATAAACTTTCTTAGATAATTTTTTATCAATTAAATGATTCAGAATCATTTTATTTTAGTATAATTAATATTATTAAAAATAATTTTCAAGAAAAATTAAATGTTAACTTTAAAAATTTTAGTTTACACAACGGTTATCTTTTTTGTTTCTTTATTTATTTTTGGGCTTCTTTCAAGTGATCCGTCACGAAATCCAAACCGTAAAGACTTCGAATAATTTACAATTCTATTAGCTTTTAGAAAATTAAAAAAATTTTTAATTTTCTAAAACCGAACTTTATTTACTCGATTTTAATTAAAATTTTTTATTTAAAACTATAATCATAAGTGAGTAATAAAACCTTTTTTTAAAATTTTTTACCAAATTCTTAATTTTCAATTTTAATTTATAATGAAACGTTTTAATTTAATAACTTTGCTTTTTGTAACGTTACTAACTTTTGCACCAAATCAAGCATTTGCAGAGATTGGTGGATTAACTAAATGTAGCGAATCTCCTGCTTTTACTAAAAGATTAAATGCTAGTGTAAAAAAACTTGAGCAACGAATGACTCAATATGAAGCTGATTCACCTCCTGCATTAGCTTTACAACAACAAATTGATCGAACAAAAGCACGATTTGATAAATATAGCCGCTCTGAATTATTATGTGGAACGGATGGTTTACCGCACTTAGTAGCTGACGGTCGTTGGAGTCACGCAGCTGAATTTATTCTTCCAGGATTTGGTTTTATCTATATCTCTGGTTGGATTGGTTGGGTTGGTAGAAAATACCTTCGTGCTGTAAGTACAACTAAAAATCCAGCTGAAAGTGAAATTATCATTAATGTACCATTAGCATTAAAAATTATGGCAACTGGTTACATTTGGCCAATTTCAGCTTGGCAAGAGTTAATTAGTGGTGATTTAGTAGCTCCAAAAGATGAAGTAACAGTTTCACCACGTTAATGTATAAGCTTTTTATGTAATACTTTATTCACTATTTTAATTAATTTCTTATGGAAAATCTTCAAAAATATTTATCAACAGCACCAGTTTTAATGACATTGTTATTAACTTTTACAGCTGGTATGATCATTGAGATTAATCGTTTCTTCCCTGATATGTTAGGGTTATACTTTTAATTCTTTGAATTTCTTACTTATTTACAAGTTATCTTAAATTTTTTAAGATAACTTGTTACAATTCTCTTTTTTATTTTAATTTTCTAAATATTTTAAAAATAAATTAAAATATTGAGAAAACATGTATAATATAAATTTGAAAACTCATAATTAACAGGTAGAAAAATTTCTATTCTTTATTATTGTATGAGAGTTTCATAAATTTTCGTCTCCCAATTAAGGAGAAAATTAATGGCAATAAGCTCAACTGATCGTCGCGCAAAAAATGTGCAAATTTTTGTTGAAAAAGACGCAGTCGAAACTAGTTTTGCAAAATGGGCACAACCGGGTCATTTTTCTAGAACTTTAGCTAAAGGTCCAAAAACAACTACTTGGATTTGGAACTTACATGCAGACGCTCATGATTTTGATAGTCAAACTAGTTCTTTAGAAGAAGTTTCTCGTAAAATTTTCAGTGCTCACTTTGGACAATTAGCTGTGATATTCTTATGGATTAGTGGTATGCACTTCCACGGTGCTTACTTCTCGAACTATTCAGCTTGGTTAACTGATCCAGTTAATATCAAACAAAGTTCACAAGTTGTTTGGCCTATCGTTGGTCAAGAAATTTTAAACGCTGATGTTGGTGGTAACTTCCAAGGTGTACAAACAACATCTGGTTGGTTCCAAATGTGGCGTGCAGAAGGTATTACTAGTGAAGTAGAATTATACTGGATTGCAATTGGTGGTTTAGCTATGTCAGCAATTATGTTATTTGCTGGTTGGTTCCACTATCACAAAGCTGCACCTAAATTAGAATGGTTCCAAAACGCGGAATCAATGATGAACCACCATTTAGCTGGTTTATTAGGTTTAGGTTGTTTATCATGGTCTGGTCACCAGATTCATATTGCTTTACCAATTAACAAATTATTAGACGCAGGTGTTGCACCGCAAGAAATTCCATTACCACACGAGTTTTTAATCAACCGTGAATTAATGGCTCAATTATACCCAAGCTTCTCAAAAGGTTTAGCACCATTCTTTGGTGGTCAATGGGGTGAGTACTCAGATTTCTTAACTTTCAAAGGTGGTTTAAACCCTGTAACTGGTGGTTTATGGTTAAGTGATATTGCTCACCACCATTTAGCTTTAGCTGTTTTATTCATTTTTGCTGGTCACATGTACCGTACTAACTGGGGTATTGGTCACAGCATGAAAGAAATTTTAGAAGCACATAAAGGTCCATTCACTGGTGAAGGTCACAAAGGTTTATACGAAATCTTAACAACATCTTGGCATGCACAATTAGCTATTAACTTAGCAATGATGGGTTCATTAAGTATTATTGTAGCTCACCACATGTACGCAATGCCGCCATATCCATACATTGCTACTGATTATGCAACACAACTTTCATTATTCACTCACCACATGTGGATCGGTGGATTCTGTGTAGTTGGTGGTGCTGCTCATGGTGCAATCTTTATGGTTCGTGATTACACTCCAGCTAATAACTACAACAACTTATTAGATCGAGTATTACGTCACCGTGATGCAATTATTTCACACTTAAACTGGGTTTGTATCTTCTTAGGATGTCACGCTTTTGGATTCTATATTCACAATGATACAATGCGTGCATTAGGTCGTCCTCAAGATATGTTCTCTGATAAAGCAATTCAATTACAACCGATCTTTGCGCAATGGATTCAAAATGTTCATTTATTAGCGCCAGGTACAACTGCTCCTAATGCTTTAGCTACAACAAGTTATGCGTTTGGTGGTGAAGTTGTTGAAGTTGGTGGTAAAATTGCAATGATGCCTATTCAATTAGGTACAGCAGATTTCATGGTTCACCATATCCATGCTTTCACAATCCACGTGACTGTATTAATTTTATTAAAGGGTGTTTTATATGCTCGTAGCTCAAAATTAATTCCAGATAAAGCGAACTTAGGTTTCCGATTCCCATGTGACGGTCCAGGTCGTGGTGGTACTTGTCAAAGTTCAAGTTGGGATCACGTGTTCTTAGGTTTATTCTGGATGTATAATTCACTTTCTGTAGTAATTTTCCACTTCAGTTGGAAAATGCAATCAGATGTTTGGGGTACAATTTCACCAGATGGTAGTATTTCACATATTACTGGTGGAAACTTTGCGAAAAGTGCAATTACAATCAACGGTTGGTTACGTGATTTCTTATGGTCACAAGCTTCACAAGTAATTCAATCATACGGTTCAGCATTATCAGCATACGGTTTAATTTTCTTAGGTGCTCACTTTATTTGGGCATTTAGTTTAATGTTCTTATTCAGTGGTCGTGGATATTGGCAAGAATTAATCGAGTCAATTGTTTGGGCACACAACAAATTAAACTTTGCTCCAGCAATTCAACCTCGTGCATTAAGTATTACTCAAGGTCGTGCAGTTGGTTTAGCACACTACTTATTAGGTGGTATCGGAACTACATGGTCATTCTTCTTAGCACGTGCACTTTCAATCAGTTAAAATTCTCATTTTAATTATTTAATTGAAAGATTACATCTTATTATTCAAAACTAAAATTTATACAAAAAGGCATCTAACAATTATGGCAACTAAATTTCCAAAGTTTAGCCAAGCCCTTGCACAAGATCCAGCAACGCGACGAATTTGGTATGGTATCGCTACTGCTCACGATTTAGAGGCACATGACGGGATGACTGAAGAAAACTTATACCAAAAGATTTTTGCTTCACATTTCGGTCACTTAGCCGTTATCTTCTTATGGACAGCAGGAAACTTATTCCACGTTGCTTGGCAAGGGAATTTTGAAAAATGGGTAACTAATCCATTAAAAGTAAAACCAATTGCACACTCAATTTGGGATCCACATTTTGGTGAATCTGCAATTAAAGCTTTCAGTAAAGGTAATACATATCCAGTAAATATCGCATTCTCAGGTGTATACCAATGGTGGTACACTATTGGTTTCAGAACAAACCAAGAGTTATATGTAGGTGCAATTGGATTATTATTATTATCGTCAGCATTATTATTTGCAGGCTGGTTACATTTACAACCAAAATTCCGTCCAAGTTTAGCATGGTTCAAAAATAATGAATCACGTTTAAACCACCACTTATCAGGTTTATTAGGTGTTAGTTCATTAGCATGGACTGGACATATTGTTCACGTAGCAATTCCAGCATCACGTGGTGTTCACGTAGGTTGGGATAACTTCTTAACAACTCCTCCACACCCAGCAGGGTTAACTCCATTCTATACTGGTAACTGGGCAGTTTATGCAGCAAACCCAGATAGTGCTAGCCACGTTTATGGTACATCAGAAGGTGCAGGTACTGCTATCTTAACTTTCTTAGGTGGTTTCCACCCGCAAACACAATCTTTATGGTTAACTGATATTGCGCACCACCAATTAGCTATTGCTGTTGTATTTATTGTTGCTGGTCACATGTACCGTACTAACTTCGGTATTGGTCACAACATGAAAGAAATCTTAGATGCACACCGTCCTCCAGGAGGTCGTTTAGGTGCAGGTCATGTGGGATTATTTGAAACAATCACAGATTCTTTACACATGCAATTAGGATTAGCATTAGCATGTTTAGGTGTTGCTACGTCTTTAACTGCACAACACATGTATGCAATCACACCATATGCTTTCTTATCGAAAGATTTCACAACAGAAGCAGCATTATACACACATCACCAATATATTGCTGGTTTCTTAATGGTTGGTGCATTTGCGCACGGTGCGATTTTCTTTGTTCGTGATTACGATCCAGAATTAAACAAAGGCAACGTTTTAGCAAGAATGTTAGAACACAAAGAAGCTATCATTTCTCACTTAAGTTGGGCTTCATTATTCTTAGGTTTCCACACATTAGGTTTATACATCCATAATGATACAGTGGTAGCTTTCGGTCAACCAGAAAAACAAATTTTATTCGAGCCATTATTTGCAGAATATATTCAAGCTGCTTCTGGTCGTGCTGTTTATGAATTCAACGTTTTATTATCTTCTTCAACTAGTCCTGCAACTGTAGCAGGTAACCAAGTTTGGTTACCAGGTTGGTTAGAAGCTATTAATGATAACAAAAATGACTTATTCTTAAAAATCGGTCCTGGTGATTTCTTAGTTCACCACGCGATTGCATTAGGTTTACACGTTACTACATTAATTCTTGTAAAAGGTGCTTTAGATGCACGTGGTTCAAAATTAATGCCAGATAAAAAAGACTTCGGTTACAGTTTCCCTTGTGATGGTCCAGGCCGTGGTGGTACATGTGATATCTCTGCATGGGATGCTTTCTATTTAGCAATGTTCTGGATGTTAAACACAATTGGTTGGGTAACATTCTACTGGCACTGGAAACACATGACAATTTGGGGTGGTAACCCTGGCCAATTTGATGAGTCATCAAACTACATTATGGGTTGGTTACGTGATTACTTATGGTTAAACTCTTCTCCATTAATCAACGGTTATAACCCATTCGGTATGAATAACTTATCAGTTTGGGCATGGACATTCTTATTTGCTCACTTAATTTGGGCTACAGGTTTCATGTTCTTAATTTCATGGCGTGGTTACTGGCAAGAATTAATCGAGACATTAGTTTGGGCACACGAGCGTACTCCATTAGCGAACTTAGTTCGTTGGCGTGATAAGCCAGTTGCTCTTTCAATTGTACAAGCTCGTTTAGTTGGTTTAGTACACTTCTCTGTAGG